GATTTTTATTTGAAATAACGATTTATTTGAAATAACGAAAAGATAACTAGTAATTCGTGCCAGTATCACTAAAATCTATATGCGTGTGGATATCAATATTACCTACCACTCGCACTCTGTTACAACGAGGCGATTCCAATTTAAAATCTAAACAGAAAGTGTTTGAATGAAATCAGAAGAATATGTATGCTGTATTTCGTTTCCCTGGGATTGTAGTTCAATTGGTCAGAGCACCGCCCTGTCAAGGCGGAAGCTGCGGGTTCGAGCCCCGTCAGTCCCGACAAATAACCAATAATCCAATAAAAAAAAATACATCAATTCATCTCTTCATTTTCTATAATCTGTAATAAGGGGTACAAATAGCAGAATTTCATTCCCAAAGTGGATCCTTAATATTAATATTATTTTATATAATTTATTTTCTTTATTTTCGTTTTTCATCAAAGCAAATACAAATAGGGTCATTTTCATTTCATTTCTTCAACTAGTATCGATAGAGATGGATAAAGACACATGTGGATTAGTACAATTATTGGTAGCATCATCTTCAGGATTCCAAGAGCTACCTCACTGAATTTTGCCTTTTCGATTCCTCCCGATCCGTATAATGAAATCGAATCGAGTACCCTATCTTTCCCGGTAGCACATACACAAATGGAATTCTTATTTGTACGGTACAAAATGACTTAAATTCTTTTGATAAAATCCTTTTAATCGGAAAAGTCTCTTCTTTATTCTTTTTTGGCTCTGATTTTGTGTAACCTCAATTATTTGAAACAATCTATCTCATTCAAATTGTACACTGAAGTTTTGATATATTATATGGAATATGGATCCCATTCCTAATTCAATCAAGTAAAGAGTATATTAATAAAAGAAAAATCAAATAAGGACCCTGCCTCTCTTATAGAGAGAGGAAATCGATAATCTTTTTTAAGGATTTATGCCGAAGAAAAAACAAACTATAAAAAAGTAAATTTGGTAGAATATTCGATTTTTTTTTTATACTGTACTAGGACTTATCTTTATCGCACTTTTTTTTGTTTGTTTGTAACTTATGTAAGTTTAAAGAGGATTAGATGATACTTAGTCAGATGATTGTATAAGGAAGGAGATAGTTTTATAGAAAAGAATAGAAAAGATAGAAAAGAAAGAATGGAAAAGAATGATAAATAAAGTAACAAAGTAAGAAAATTTTCGATTGGGTCAGGAATACTTTTTTGGATTTGGTATGAATAAATGATCTTTCTATGTTATACTATTCAATTCTCGACGATAAATCGATTTGAGAGTTCAGATATTGTTATTCATGATATTGATCTGATTTGATATCATCGAGATGGAATTCATCCCATTGAATTTAGAGGCGAAAGATTTATCATCTCTTATGGGATTAAATCCCGAATTATTGTGAAGTAAAGAAAAACGAAACGATGACATTATGGAAGTAAATATTCTCGCATTTATTGCTACTGCACTGTTCATTCTAGTTCCTACTGCTTTTTTACTTATAATATATGTAAAAACTGTTAGTCAAAGTGATTAATTTGAATGAAACTTGACTTCTTAGTTCTTATCAATATCAAGAATTAACGAAATAAAATGAAAATAATTCCAATTTTGTGTTTTAGCTGAAATGAGCGAACTAGAATCAGCAGGATTCTATGAGACCCGATAGTATGGTAGAAAGTAATATATTTACTACCATACTATCTATTTTTGTTATTCTAGTATACTAGAATATAAAGTGGTACTGGGCTTAATATGGATCAATCTAGAATGTCATCTTCATATATAGATAGATATCTAGACAATAGATATTAATTATCTATATGGAATGTAGATAAGGTTCAAATTGGATTTCTTTTTTTCATATGTTTGATTTGTGTTGGTTCCAATTAATAATTAATCTGGAATAGTTGAAAGGCGCCTCTTACTCTTATGATTCTAATTCCTGGATTTCTTATTATTGTCAATATGAATCCCGGAATCCATTGAAATAATCAAATCAATGAAAAGAAAAAAAAAAAGAATAGTCGGGGTATGTATTAATAAAAGAAAATCAAGAAATCTTTTTTTAGCATTCCATTGATTGAACAGTTGACAAATCATCCAAGGAAAGGAGTTTTTTTCAGATTTCGACGAAAAGAAAAGGATTAGTAAACCTCGCCAATTTGAAATCTTTGAATCATAATATGAAATGAGTCAAGTCAATAAAGTATAGCATAAATCGAATTTATAAATTTATAAAACGAAAATAATAAAAAAAATACTAAACTAAGTACTAAGTACGCAATATGTGACTTCTCCAAGAAAATATCTTAGTATGCGTAGTATCCCCTTAGAGAATCACTATGTCTATTTTATTTCCCGTAGAAAATCTTAATTTAATAACTTTAAAATAACTAAAAAAAGAACTACTTTCTTTTGTCTTTGAACCAGAAAAAGGCAAACAAATAAAAAGTAAAAAAGGTCCCGCTGTTCCTTATTATCCATATATAACTCTGATAAGAGCCGGTTTATCATAATATAATAAAGAATTTAGGAAGAATTCGGTTGGAATAACTTTCCTATCATTTGTATTCTTTTTATTTTTGAAGTATGAACACTGGAATCATTAAAATATTTATTTGATTATGATTAAAAGGGTATTATTCAAATATTATTCATATCGAATCGAATAGAATTTTGAAATTGAATTCAATTATTGAATTCAATTTCAATATTTCACTATAAATTGTTTAATTTAAAATTTAAAATAGTTAAATTTAAAAGTCTTTGCGGAACGATCTATAAAAGAATTGATAGAGTTGCATTTCTCAACTCAATTAGTAGTATCCCTAGATCAATTAGTAGTATCCCTAGAGTCCACTTCTTCCCCATACTACGAGTGAAAGGGAAAATGTAAAGACTACCATCAAAGCAGCCCAAGCGAGACTTACTATATCCATGTGAATTATGTCCCCTATCTCTATGAATATGAAGGAATTTTGCTAGTATTGTTCACTTTTTTCCATTATTTTTCACTAATAATAGTGACTATTAATAATAATAGTCACTAATAATAATATTATTATCGCTGGTGCAGAGTAAAAAAAAAGATTTTGTCCAATACCATTGATAAAACAATCCAAAAAATCTAATTCAATTAATTATAAGAAGTTCTTATATGACTGCTAGTAGAATCGGGAAAGATTAAGGGCAAACAAAATCAAAATAAGTAGCGGCGCTCTTGGAAATATCACGAGTCTTTTTCCTCCGCTGTTTCTATTGGGGACAATCTATCAGCAAACCAGAATAAGGGATTTCCCCTCTTTTGTTGATCAGGCGACACCCGGATTTGAACTGGGGAAAAAGGATTTGCAGTCCCCCGCCTTACCACTCGGCCATGTCGCCAAGGCAATAGAAAATAGAAATCAAAAATAGAAGAAAATATCCTCCCCCTTCTTTGTTTTTTCTTACTAAACTTCTTTTTTTTGCAATTGTATCTTGAATCCCATTTTTCTTAATCTGAATCCCTTTCCTAAAACTAAAAAAAATCCTTCTTTTTTTGGATTGGATCCATCTCTTTGATTACTTTTCTATAGTATGTCAAAACACGCACTATCTGAATTCTTTCTCCTTTCTATTGAAAGGAAAAATTAAATGTGAATTTTCAGTGACAAAAGCCAAAATTCAGGACAAATTGGAACCGTTAACTATTGAATGAAAATTCATGAACGATTCTCGAATTTGAATCTAAAATTGTATTTCCCGAATTATAATTATATAAGAAAATCAAAATGGATATCTAACTATCCAGTATTGATTCTTTTCAATAATTCAATAAAAAAAATCAATAAAAAAAAAGCCTTATCCATTTCAATTATAACAACAATTATGAGTATATGTAAACCCCAGAACATAAATTATTACACGTATACCGCTAATCAGATATCTTATCTGTTTATGATTCCTATAGAAAATCGATATTTTGCTAGAACACGCCATGCGCTGTACAGAATAGACCCACAATACAAGGAAAGACATATATATAGATAGGTAGATATAGTTCTATCCGCGTATGCTTAATAAAGCCTTCTTCTGCGCTTGAACAAACTCTATTAAAATAAAAAAAAAATATCTCTGAAAAAAAAGCAAAAAAGCTAAGTGTTAAAAAAACAATTTTATATTGTTTCTAACTATTGGATTTTTATCTCATCGAAGAGATAAAATCACGAATTATGTATTTCACTGGTATCTAATTGTATTGGAATATGTAATATCATAAATAATAGTAGAAATTGAATCCCTTTTTGTTATTCTATATAAAATAGAAAATTCCATAAGTCTAAGTTAAGTGGAATTTCTCAATTCTTTTCCAGTTGTATCTGTTGCAAATTCCAATTTGAGTAGAAAATCCAAATTCGCTTTACTTTATTCCTCCGTTCATACGTATTTCAGACATTCCATATTCATATATATTCATATATGGAGTTAGATAAAATTTTATGTGATTCTGTAAACCGAATAGCAATTCCATCAGTGCTGATCGATCCATATAATTGGATGAAAAACGATCCAATAATGGGATTTTTTTTTTCAATAAATGGGAAATTAAAAATGCTTGGGGATGGAAATGGGGGAATGTCTACAATACCTGGATTTAATCAGATACAATTTGAAGGATTTTGTAGGTTCATTGATCAGGGCTTAGCAGAAGAACTTTATAAGTTTCCAAAAATTGAAGATAGAGATCAAGAAATTGAATTTCAATTATTTGTGGAAACATATCAATTAGTAGAACCATCGATAAAAGAAAGAGATGCTATATATGAATCACTCACATATTCTTCTGAATTATATGTATCGGGGGGATTAATTTGGAAGAACAGTAGGGATATGCAAGAACAAACCATTTTTATTGGAAACATTCCTCTAATGAATTCCCTGGGAACTTCTATAGTAAATGGAATTTACAGAATTGTGATCAATCAAATATTGCAAAGCCCTGGTATCTA